TGCATGTAATGTAGGCTTAGCAGTTCTAGAACCATCAATGATTGGTGAACCGGCAGATCCATTTGCAACCCCTTTGGAAATATTACCCGAATGGTATTTCTTTCCCGTATTTCAAATACTTCGTACAGTGCCCAACAAATTATTGGGTGTTCTTTTAATGGTTTCAGTACCGGCGGGATTGTTAACAGTACCCTTTTTAGAGAATGTTAATAAATTCCAAAATCCATTTCGTCGTCCAGTAGCGACAACCGTTTTTTTGATTGGTACCGCAGTCGCTCTTTGGTTGGGTATTGGTGCAACATTACCTATTGATAAATCCTTAACTTTAGGTCTTTTTTAATTGAATTTGATTTGATTCAATTGTGAAATAACACCACGTGTGTATCTAGGGAATAGTCGCTTCAAAACGAATTCTCCCTAGATACACATCTATTCAATAAAATTCGAAAGAAATTTCTAATATATAATATGAATTGTTTGTGCTAAAGATTCAAAACCTATTTTCATCTTAATTAAAAAAAGAAGAAAAAACTCCAATAGATTTAAAACTTCTTTTTTGGTAAATCAATTTCAAAATGTTTTTCTAGAATGTCCAATATCTGTTTTACATCTTCTAGGCAAAAATGTTCAATTTTCATAAGATCTTCTTGACTGTTATTCAAAAGGTCCAATAATGTATATATATTCGACCTTTTGAGGCAATTATAGATCCTGGGAGACAGTTCGGATTGATCAATAAAAATCGATTTCAATGCTATTTTTTTTTTGTTTTTTCTGAGTTTATCTAATTTATCGTGAAATGTAAAAGGGGATAAAGTAACCGTATGCCGATTGTCTTCTAAAGGTAAGTTTTCTTCTTCCTTATGTAAAAAGGGAATAAATAAATCAATCAAATTCCGGGAGGCTTCATGAAGGGCTTCTTTCGGAGTTAAACTTCCATTTGTCCATATTTCGAGAAATAGTATCTCTTGTTTTTCATTCCCGTTGCCATAGGAATGAATACTATGATTCACATTTCGAACAGGCATGAATACAGCATCTATAGGATAACTTCCATCTTGAAAGTTATGTGGCATTTTTAGAAGATAGCCACGATTTCTCTCGATTTCTAATCCAATACACAAATTGATTGGTTCTGTCAAGCTAGCTATATGTTGTGTATTGTCAACGATTTCTACATAAGGCGGTAAGATGATATCTTGAGCAGTTACATATCCAGGGCCCCTGACACAAATAGACGCATCACAAATTCCATATAGATTACTTCTCAATACAATTTCTTTCAAATTCATTAAAAGTTCGTGGACTGATTCTTGAATACCCGTTAGAGTAGAATATTCATGGGGGATGTTCTCAGATTTTACACGTGTGATACATGTTCCTTCTATTTCTCCAAGCAACGCTCTTCTCATGGCAATCCCTATTGTGTCGGCTTGGCCTTTCATAAGTGGAGACAGCATAAAGCGCCCGTAATAAAGACGTTTACTGTCTATTCTTGATTCAAGACATTTCCACTGTCGTGTCCGAGTAGATACTGTTACTTTCTCTCGAACCATAGTAATATTATTTTATTTGATTGAATTATTTATTTCTCTTGTTTCTCTTGAAATTGATTCACTGTTCATTTCTACACACGTCTTTTTTTCGGAGGTCTACAGCCATTATGTGGCATAGGGGTTACATCCCGTACAAAAGTTAATAGTATACCACTTCTACGAATAGCTCGTAATGCTGCGTCTCTTCCGAGACCGGGCCCTTTTATCATGACTTCTGCTCGTTGCATACCTTGATCTACGACTGTACGAATAGCATTTGATGCTGCCATTTGAGCGGCAAAAGGTGTCCCCCTTTTCGTACCCTTGAATCCAGAAGTACCGGCCGAGGACCAGGAAACCACTCGACCCCGTACATCTGTAATCGTGATAATGGTATTATTGAAACTAGCTTGGACATGAATAACTCCCTTTGGTATTCTACGTCCACTCTTACGGAAACCAATACGTACATTCTTACGCGAACCAGTTCTCGGTATAGCTTTTGCCATATTGTATCATCTCATAAATATGAGTCAGAAATATATGGATATATCCATTTCATCTCAAAACCGATTCTTTACTTGTACGTTGAGCCCTTTGGCAAGTCTGATTATCCTTGTCTTTGTTTATGTCTCGGGTTGGAACAAATTACTATAATGCGCCCCCGCCTGCGGATTAGTCGACATTTTTCACAAATTTTACGAACGGAAGCTCTTATTTTCATATTTGTCATTCCTTATCTTAATTCTGAATCTACTGTTTGGTAGAAAATAAGTTTCTTGAAATTTTTCATCACGCATCCTATTGAATAACAATCACCTAATCTTTCGAATCCTTATTTCGGAGTCGAAAAATTATACGTCCTCTGGTTGAATCATAACGACTTACTTCAATTTTCACTTTATCTCCCGGCAGTATCCGTATAAAACTACGTCGGATCTTTCCTGAAACATAACCTAGAATCAGATCTTCATTATCTAATCGGACCCGGAACATGCCATTGGGAAGCGATTCAGTAATTAAACCTTCATGAATCCATTTTTGTTCTTTCATTCCAGGTAAAGCCCCCTTGAAGTATTAAGGAATGGAGGAGAAACTAAATTAGACAACTCACTCCCTTTCTTTTTTTTTTTATAAATAGGAAGAGGTTTCATAGCCCGTTTAGATATTAAAAGGATTACCATATATAACACAAAATTTCTCCGCCGATTCCTTCTAGTCGAGCCTCCCGGTCTGTCATTATACCTCGAGAAGTAGAAATAATTACAATCCCCATCCCACCTAAAATTCTAGGAATTCGTTGAAAGTTAGAATATATTCGTAGACCGGGTCGACTGATCCGTTTTAAATTTAAAAAAATTCTATAGGGTTTTTGCCTATTCCTTCTATGTCGCAGGGTTAAAACTAAAAAATATTTGTTTTTTTCTCGATGTTTTCTGACGTTTTCGATAAAACCTTCTCGCAAAAGGATTTTAACAATATTTTCGGTAATATTAGTAGATGCTATGCGAACAACTCTTTTTCTATCCATATCAGCATTTCGTATAGAGGTTATTATCTCAGCAATAGTGTCTCTACCCATGATGAACTAAAATTATTGGTGCCTCAAAATTGAATATAATCAACATGTTTTTCTTTTTTTTATTGGTTTATGAATATGAATTTTTCAAGGTATATGCGTGAGACACAATCTAGGAATTAATCTAGTTCTTAATCTATTTTTTTTTTTCAAATACCCAAAAGATATCACGATCCCCCTTTTTTATAATACCTCGGGAGCTAATGAAACTATTTTAGTAAAATTTAATTGTCTCAATTCCCGGGGGATTGCACCAAAAATGCGAGTTCCTTTTGGATTTCCTTCTTGATCAATTACAACTGCAGCATTGTCATCATATCGTATTATTATACCGCTGTCACGTTTAAGTTCTTTACAGGTACGAACAATTACAGCCCTGACTACTTCTGATTTTTCTAGGGGCATATTTGGTACTGCTTCTTTGATCACAGCAACAATAACGTCACCGATATGAGCATATCGACGATTACTAGCTCCTATGATTCGAATACACATCAATTCTCGAGCCCCGCTATTATCCGCTACATTTAAATGGGTCTGAGGTTGAATCATATCAATTTTTTAGTCTATTCTTCCAATGCAAAGGCTGAAGAAAATTAAAGAATATTGTTTAGCCAAAAAAAGAAACTTGCGATTTTGTTTCATCCACAAGACTCATTTCTGTCGGTTCTACATTTTTATCCCGAAAAAATAAATTGAGTTCGTATAGGCATTTTAGATGCTGCTATTAAAATAGCCCTTCTAGCTATATTTTCGGTTACCCCACCCATTTCATATAGTATTCGTCCCGGTTTAACAACAGCTACCCAATATTCAGGGGATCCTTTCCCCGAACCCATACGCGTTTCAGCCGGTCTTACTGTAACCGGTTTGTCTGGAAATATACGGACCCATATTTTTCCGCCACGGCGTGCATTTCGTGTCATTGCTCGTCGACCTGCTTCGATTTGTCTAGATGTGATCCAAGCAGGTTCAAGTGCCTGAAGAGCATATTTACCGAAACAAATATGATTACCTCGATAAGATATTCCTTTCATTCTTCCTCTATGTTGTTTACGGAATCTAGTTCTTTTGGGGTTATAGTTGATGGTTGTTTCGGAATTCCATCTCTACTACAAAACTGGACGTGAGAGTTTCTTCTCATCCAGCTCCTCACGAATAAAAATGGAATTTCAATTAATTTGAATAGATATTAGAACATGTTTCTAAAAAATTTTATAAATAATAGATAAATAATAGAATAGTATTCTAATAAATCTTTCTTTTCTTTTGTCCTTTATACAAGTTTACCAAAAAAAAAGTTTTCGCGGGCGAATATTTACTCTTGCAATCTCTATTTCAGTCGTAGCGCTTCTTCGTGACTTCTCAGAATAGATTAATTTATTTCCGGTTGATTTCGCCATCCCAACTAGTGACTCAGTAAGATTCATTTGTTTAATAAAATCTTTTGCATTCACAGCTTTCATCGTTCCCATCGTTTCGTATTTAATGATTAGGTCAGAATTTTACAACGGAGCTTATAATCAATTTATTCTTGAGTCAACTTTCTTAGTCTTTATTGGCTCCAAGCTCTTAAGTTTGTTCTTCTATAAATTCTTTTAATAGTTCAATTATGGATGAATTAATGTGTATTGATGCTTTATTACACTGTCTTTTATGAGATGACTCATAGACCTTACATATTGGAATTCTATATCATAGATATTTTTTTCTTTCTTTCTCTCATCCTTCCATTTATCCGCACCCTTCCTCTGTATTTTGCTTTAAACTTCGAATGAAAGTTTATTCAAAAAAAAATTTCAGTTGCTACAAAGATATGACCAACTTAGCATATCTTGACTGGTTCTTTAGATCCAGATAATACGAAGTGATGAGTTGGTTTTCCT